CAATCCCCAAAAGAATCTTGGGGGATTGCTATCTTCTATCTTCAAAAATTAATATATGAATACAAAAGTATTATCCATTTATAGATGGAGCTTCCACAGAAGCTAGATCTAGAGGGAAGTTGTGTGCATTACGTTCATGCATTACTTCCATACCAAGATTAGCACGATTTACGATATCAGCCCAAGTGTTAATAACACGACCTTGACTGTCAACTACAGATTGGTTAAAATTGAAACCATTCGGATTGAACGCCATAGTATTAATACCCAAAGCAGTAAACCAGATACCCACTACTGGCCAAGCAGCCAGGAATAAATGTAAGGAACGGAAATTGTTGAAACTAGCATATTGGAAGATCAATCGGCCAAAATAATTATGAGCGACTACAATATTATAAGTTTCTTCCTTTTGACCGAATCTGTAACCTTCATTAGCAGACTCGTTTTCAGTGGTTTCCCTGATTAAACTAGAAGTTACCAAAGAACCATGCATAGCACTGAATAAGGAGCCGCCAAATACACCAGCTACGTCTAACATGTGAAATGGATGCATAAGAATGTTGTGCTCTGCCTGTAATACAATCATGAAGTTGAAAGTACCAGATATTCCTAAAGGCATACCATCAGAGAAACTTCCTTGACCAATAGGGTAGATCAAAAAAACAGCCGCAACAGGAGCTGAATATGCAACAGCAATCCAAGGGCGCATACCCAGACGGAAACTAAGTTCCCACTCACGACCCATATAAAAGCTACACCAAGTAAAAAGTGTAGAACAATCAGTTCATAAGGACCGCCATTGTATAACCACTCATCAACAGATGCTGTTTCCCATACTGGGTAAAAATGCAAACCTATAGCTGCGGAAGTAGGAATAATGGCACCTGAAATAATATTGTTTCCATAAAGTAGAGATCCAGAAACAGGTTCACGAATACCATCAATATCGACAGGAGGGGCAGCAATGAAGGCAATGATAAATACAGAAGTTGCGGTCAATAAAGTAGGGATCATCAAAACAACAAACCATCCAATGTAAAGACGGTTTTCAGTACTGGTAATCCAGTTGCAAAAGCGACCCCATAGGCTTGTACTTTCGCGTCTCTCTAAAATTGCAGTCATGATAAGATCTTGGTTTATTCTATTTTCAAGGACTCCCAAGCACACGTATTCACTATAACTAGAGATTAAATAGATTCGAGATTAGATATATAATGAAAGGCTTGTTATTTAACAGCATAATATGTCTTATATGCCAATGTCAACCAATCAAAATGAATATCGATTGGAATGACCAATCCTATCAGAACAATCTTTAATAAAATAATAGAGTTAAAATAAAACTAAAAAAAGGAATATCTTTCTCTTCCTTTTGTATGGGTTGCCCGGGACTCGAACCCGGAACTAGTCGGATGGAGTAGATAATTCTTCTTTGTTGATATATAAAAAAAAGATCCCTCCCCAAACCGTGCTTGCAGTTTTCATTGCACACGACTTTCCCTATGTATAGATCAATCAAAAAGAAAAAATAATTACATATCGAGAAGAAAGTCTAATAATTTTGACTATTCAGTGAATTTCACCACGAATATGATGATATATCATGATATATGAGCATTTCAGAATATAAATTCGTTTTTTTTTCATTTTCATGAAAAAGTTTCATGAACAATCATGAATGATCCACCAGATCATTGATACGGAGAATATCCAAATACCAAATACGTTCTCTATGTAATCTGTGTAAAATAAAAGGGATTTTTTGAAGGAATATGAAAGAAAGAGATTGTTCTTCTTCAAAAAAAAATTCTTCTAAGAATCCCGAACCTAATCTTTGCATAAAAATACGTACTGTACTTTTATGTTTACGAGCCAAAGTTCTAGCACACGAAAGTCGAAGTATATACTTTATACGATACAAAACCTGTTTTTTTGAGGATCCGCTGTGATAACGACAAAGATTTATACATATCCGACAAAATCGATCAATAATATCAGAATCTGATAAATTGGTCCAGATAGGTTTACTAATAGGATGACCAAAAACAGTACAAAATTGAGCTTTTGACAATGATCCAATAAGAGAAATTACTGGGACTATGGTATCTAATTTCTTAGTCAGAGTATTTATTAGAAATGAATTCTCTAGCATTTGATTTCTTACTACCAAAGGGTTTTTTAATACACTTGAAAAATACCCCAGAAAAGATAAGGAATAGTTGGGTAATTGTTTTATATGGATCCTATAAGGTTGAAACCAAAAATGAAAATAAGATTGCCAAAAATTCACAAAATAAAATTTACATTTCTTCATCAGAATAAGAGTTCCTTTTGAAGACAGGATAGCTTTTCCTTGATATCGAACATAATGTATGAAAGTATCTTTGAGGAACCATAGGATCCTCTGAAAAGAATTACAACACACGACTATAAGATATTCTATTTTTCCATAGAAATGTGTTCGCTCAAGAAAGACTCCAGAAGATATTGATCGTAAATAATAAGAATTTTTACGAAGAAACAGGAATAGATATTCGCATTCATATACATAAGAATTATGTAGGAACAAAAAGAATCTTTTATTTCTTTTTGAAAAGATGTAAATAGATTTCTTTGAAGTAATGAGATTATTCAAATTGTGATATTCGTGGAAAAACAATCGCAATAAATGCAAAGAAGGAACATCTTTGATCCAGCATTGAAGGATTTGAACCAAGATTTCCAGATGGATGGGATGGGGTATTAGTAGATCTGACACATAATTTAAATGTGATAATTTATCCTCTAAAAAGGAAAATATTGAATGAATAGATCGTAAATTCTGATATTTTGGTATTCTTTTTTCTTCAAGGAAAAATGCTAATCTCGACGAGAATGGAATTTCTAGAATGACTCCAAAACCTTCTAATACCATTTGAGAATAAAAATGAGAAGAAAAATAATTCTTGTATCCCCAAGATTCATTTTGGCTAGAATCATTCACCGAAGAAATCAAAGATTTCTGTTGATACATTTGAGTAATTAAACGTTTCACAAGTACTAAACTAGATTTATTGTCAGAACCGACAATTTCCACAGGTTCATAAAAAATAAAACTATTGAAGCTATGAGAATGGGCAAGTGAATAAATATACTCCTGAAGGAGTAGCGGATACAGGAAGCTTTGTTGCCGAAATCTATCTTTTTTCAATCTAAATATCCTTCCAATCTTGCCATTTAAATACATTTCTACTGTAATTAAAAAAGAGAGGCACTTCTTGTGTTATTGTTATGAAATGATACATAGTGCAATATGGTCAGAATGGCGTATGTTTATGTTGTATATAGTATATTGTTTCTCTTATACTAAGATAGTATTTAGAATAAAATAGTATAGCTTATAACTAGAATAAACTCTAATAATAGAGTCTAGTATTAACTAGTATTAATATATACTTTTATACTGTATTATGATTATGAATTATGATGTAAAAAAAAATAATGAGAATCTAAAGAAGTAAAAGATTATAAAAAAGTAAGAACAAATAAAGTAAGAACAAATAAAGAATAAAGAATATATACCCCGGGGACAGAGAGCCCAATCTACAGATCTACAGATCTTTTTACTTTACCTTTCTATCCTATTTGGTTTTCTTTTACTTGTTAATCTAACTAGGAATCTAGAATAACGATAAAAGAAAATAACAAATAAGAAAAAGGGGTAAAAATCTTTTATTTTTGCAAACCAATCACTCTTTTGACTTTGGAAAAAAAATTTTTTTTTATCACTATACTATTTCTTCTACACATCCGTCTCCAACCCACAATAAAGAATAATTAGGATTAATAAAAAAAAAGAATCAAAGGTGCACTCACAATTCACAAGAGAACCTTTTCCCACATCAGGCACTAATCTATTTTTAACATATAATTAGTAATTTGATCGGGTAATCATTCAAATTAAGAAGGGAAGCTCGTTGCTTTTTTGTCTTACTCAAATTGGAGCCATAAGGCTCTATCCATTTATTCACTAGACCGAAAATAGTTTACTAAATTTTAAAATTGTTGTTCTATTTTTATTCTGAGTAATATAAATCTTATTTTTCTATTCTTTTTACGACATGCTCTTTTTTCCATTCATTACCTTTCAGGATCAGTCGTGGTCTTATAAACTCTACCAATAGTCTAGACGAATTTCTTCATCCAAATGTGTAAAAGATCATAGTCGCAATTAAAAGCCGAGTACTCTACCATTGAGTTAGCAACCCGAGATCAATATGAAGTGTATATATGATCAAAATAAAAAAAAATTCAGCAAACTCATCCATTTTACTTTTTACTAAAGTAAAGAGCCAATAGGGAATGGGGATAAAAAGATCTATTTATATACGATCAAATTATATTTGTTTGATACGCCATTGTCAATATGAATAGACTTTTTTGAAAACAAATTTAAAGAAATTATATAGAAATTTGTGTTGGATCAGCACAACATAAAGAATCAAAATTTGAGCGGCAAAAAAAAATAAGGTAGAGTATAGAAAAAATAGAAGTTTTCTTTAATCTAAAAAAGAAAAGTACAATACAAGAAGAAAGATTACCCCCCCTTGTTGGGGGGTTCCACAACAAGAAGTGAGAAAAAAATACAAAGAATAAAAATAAGAATAAAATAAGTATGAATAGAACAATAAAAAATTATACAATGATAGGTACTCGTTATCCTATCCTTTTTTTATTCATGATTCTTGTGTTCCCTTTCTTTTTTTATCAAAAGAAACTTGGAATTCTTTAAAGAATTCCGCCTTCCTTAAAATATCGTAAACAGTTCCTGTGGGCTGAGCGCCTTTTTCAAGGAAATATAAAATAGCAGAAAAATTTGAATAAGTTTGATTCTTTATCGGATCATAAAAACCCACTCTTTGAAGATCTCTTCCTTCTCTTCGGGATCGAACATCAATTGCAACGATTCGATAGATGGCTTATTGGGATAGATATAGATAAAAGATGCCCCCATAGAAACGTATAGGAAGTTTTCTCCTCATACGGCTCAAGAAAAAATGATTTTTCTGTCTATAATTTCTATTTCTATAGTATTTCTATAGATAGAAATAGAAAGAAAATATGGATTCAGAAAGAATTAGACTGTAATTTGAGCCTTTTTATTTTTATTCTTTACAGAAAAATAAATTTCATTTGTACTCCTAACTCAAGTTGGGTAGTTTTGAAAGAGTTCAAAAGTAAATACTTAAAGTTTCTTGAGCTGTCTCTAACCTCCTTTTTTGTCTCCTTTCGGATATATTTTTTTTTTACTCGTTTTGATCCAATTGTTGAGACAAGTTAAAATAGTGTTTCCTTGTTCCGAAATTTGTTGTCTTTGCTTTGCGCTTTGTGAAATCATTGGGTTTAGACATTACTTCGGTGATCCTTACTCCTTTTCAAAAAGGCAGCAACATACCTTTTGTTTTTTCTATGGAAAAGGAAAAATCATACGAAAGATTGATCCCTTTGTGATACACTCTTAATCGAAAAAGTTCGAGAATTTCGACAAATTTTAGCCTCTCCATTTATATATATTTAGATTAAGATTGATGATATATTTACAAAGTTGGTCTAACTTATTGATTGTAACTAACCCTAGATTATTCCCCCAATAAATGAATCAATCATTTTTGCTCGAGCTCCATCATATGCTATACCTTGATATATACCATTAATATCTTTATTTAGCAACCCAAGACAAATTAAATAAGGTTCCTAGCAGAACAAACTATGTCGAGACAAGAGCACCTTCATTCGTATAGAAAATGGTGGATGTCAGAATCCACAACCAATCATGTCCTTCAAGTCGCACGTTGCTTTCTACCACATCGTTTTAAACGAAGTTTTACCATAACATCCCTCTAATTTTATTTTAATTTTGAACCGTATGCAATTGATTCAATATGGAATCATGAATAGTCATTGACTGAACCGATACATAATAATCTACACTTATATATTTATATATAAATATATATAAATATATATAAATGTTTATCCGGAAAGGATTTCACTTAAAATCACCCCATATTTTTTCATATGAATAATATAACATGAAAAAAAAAAAACAAATCATTTTTAAACAAACTTATTTACATCTTCAACAGATCTTTCGGGATTGTCCATCATAAAAGATCCCTCTTTTTCTTAAAAAAAAAAAGAAATTAGAAACCTCAAAAAAAGACTTTTACTTTACTTTCATTCAAATGAAAAATAAATCCCCATGAATGGATAAAAATTTTTATCCACTTTCACTAAATACTATCACTAACTTTACTAATTAACTAATCAATATTTTATTAAAATCTTAAATATTAATATAAATTATAAATATTCAATTATACAATAATTAAATATAAATATTCAATTATACAAATTATACAATAAATTATACAAATTATACAATAATAGACTAATAAGATATTATTAATAAGAAAAATAGACAATTATGAAATTTGATTTTATGATTCTAATATTATGATTTACTTATTATTTACCATTCTCTAATTAAAGAGGATTTTCATTTAATTGAAAAAAGAGATATAGTTTGAGAATAAAGTTTCTTTTTTTTTTCATTATTATGGAGTAAAAAGAATCTCGTGTAAGATAAGATCGAAGAGAAAATCAGAATCCTCGTATTCTGATCTTTTCGCATCCATCTCCATCATATAAAAAAAAATAATCGTTAACGAAAGTAATCACGAATTATTGAATAATAAAATACTTTAATAAACTTTAGTAAAGAAAAAGAAGAAAAAAAAGATATGATTCTTAGAATCATTATTAGAATTCAGATTGGATAACATTGTATCCAACATTCAATAGAAAATTTTTGAATGAAATTCTCAATTTCAATAGAGAAGAATCTTTCGTTTCTTATGCAAACGATCTGGGACGGAAGGATTCGAACCTCCGAGTAACGGGACCAAAACCCATTGCCTTACCACTTGGCTACGCCCCATTTTGATTTGGTCTCAGAAAAACTAAGATAAATATTGGTTATTCGTCAAAAACCAACCAAAAGAAATATAGGACATGTTATCGCTAGAATTCAACACAATAGATATAGAATCAAAAAGATTAATTGATCATTATTTATAATTCAATTAATATATTATTATTATATGAAAATAAAATTCCTTGTATTATTATTTATCTATTTATCTTAAATTTTCCCTCAGAAAAACAACTCAATACAATCTGATAATTTATTATCATTTCAATTTAATTTGAATCTTTAAGAACAATAAAAGAATATTTGTTATGTTTAATATCTTTAGTTTAATCTGTATCTGTCTTAATTCTACCCTTTATTCAAGTAGTTTTTTATTCGCCAAATTGCCCGAAGCTTATGCCTTTTTCAATCCAATCGTAGACGTTATGCCGGTTATCCCTTTACTCTTTCTTCTCTCAGCCTTTGTTTGGCAAGCTGCTTTAAGTTTTCGATAAAAATGGAATCTCTATTCAATTCATAATTTATTTGCTAAAAAAAAGATGAGATTTTTATTCTGAAAATCAATAAGATTCATATAAGTCTGAACATTAGGAACCCTCGATTCAAAAAGCAAAATTCTGGTATTTTATATTGAAATTGAATAAGGGAAGGGGGAATGATCTTTATATTCAATAAGCTAATCAGCTTATTTATTCTTTTGTTCTAACCTTTCCTTTATAAGATCCCATAAAATACCTAATTCTAGATATGGATATGGCAAGAAATTTTTGGTAACGAAAAAATATGAATCTTATTACATTATAAATAAATTTCAAAAAAAAAAAGAAGTTTTTTTTTATCTTTTTATCTTTATAATGTCATTTTATAATGTCATTTATAATGTCATATCAAAATAGTGTATAGTGTGTGTCGTAAAATAGGTGATCTATTTCCTTAAAAAAAAAAGATCTTATCTTATCTTGGAGATTTGTAATGCTTACTCTGAAACTATTTGTTTACACAGTAGTAATATTCTTTGTTTCTCTATTCATCTTCGGATTTTTATCTAATGATCCGGGGTGTAATCCTGGGCGTGGAGAATAAAAAAAGAGATGAGATTCATTTTTACTTTCTTTTTTCATAGGTCAAAGATTTATAAAAGAAAATAATCGAAATTTCTTTCAATTCTGAAATCTCAAGTGATCAGGGGTCGGAGAGAGAGGGATTCGAACCCTCGGTACGAATTATTCGTACAACGGATTAGCAATCCGACGCTTTAGTCCACTCAGCCATCTCTCCTCATTCCAAATTGAAAATTCTTCATGTAATTTCACACGTAAATATTTTATTTTCCTTCAATGATTCGAAACAGATTTATCCAATAGAAAGAAAACCTTACTTCTTTTATTTTGTACAAAAGGTTCATTTTCCCGGTCTGGTTAAGTATAAGTACTGGCCCGGCCAGTACTTCTTTTGTTCCAACGAATAGAAATTGTTATTGAAACAAGAAGAGTAATTTTCATTACCATTACTAATTCTTATAAATTCTTAAAAAAGAAATTATCTATTCTTACTGTATTCTATATTATAATTATAATAAATTAGATAGAGTATAAATGAGTCTAAATTAGAATATTCAGTCTTTATAGTAAAACTTTTCTAGTAATAGTATTACAATATATTAAAGTATTTTAAGTATATTAAGTATATAGTAATATAGTACTAATATCTTTCGTCTTTCTTTTCTTATTCTTAAGTATAAGATTTTGAAATTCATTAATGAAGAACAAATCTCATTCTAAATGAAAGTTGAATCCCAATTTAATCGAATTCCTAAAATCTGGCGGTTCAAGCGAAGGGAGGTTTCAAAAAGGATACTTATGACTTTAGTACACTATTGAAATTTAACTAAACTTTTTGCTATTCTACCTATTATTTCTTCAAGTTTTAAATCCCGCACTGCGGCGGAACAAAATATGTATTCATGCTAAAACCTTCATGATTCTGATGCTATCTTGACTGTGTCTAATTACTTTGTTGGACAAAAGATCCATTTATATCCAATAATGAATATGTAGCGGGTATAGTTTAGTGGTAAAAGTGCGATTCGTTCTATTAACAGCTTCAACAGTTAAAGGGTCTTTCTATTTTTTTTAATATTTCATATTCTGATCAAAAACTTTATTTCTTAAAAAGATTGAATCCTTTACCCCTCAATAGGACATTTGAGGTAAGAATATACATTCTCGCGATTTCTATCCAAAAGGCAATCATAATTTTGATAAAAAAATTGGATTATGGAGTCGAGAAGCATAATTTCTTTGATTGGTTCCATTCTTCCAATTAAATGAGTATGAAGAAAGGATCTATGGATTATAGTACAAAACTTTCAATCGTAACTAAATCTTCAATTTTTTAGCTAAAAAAGGGGAGATTGAAGCCAAATAGCTAGAAAATGATGGTTTTGGTTTACTAGAACCCTCGGCTTCTTGTTTCAGCTCGGTAGAAACAAAATACTTTTCCTTAGGATCCCGCGAGTCTAAAAGAAATAGGGAACGAAGTAACTAGACTAGAGACTAGAAAGATTTGATAGAATCCCCCTCTTCTATAGGGATCATCTAAAAAGCGAGTAGCTCTAGATGGATTCGTAAAAAAAGCTGACATAGATGTTATGGATCTCATTTTTTCTCTGATGAGAATACATAGATCTTCCATAAAGGAGCCGAATGAAAACAAAATATCATGTTCGGTTTTGAATTAGAGATGTTAAAAATGATCAACCAACGTCGACTATAACCCCTAGCCTTCCAAGCTAACGATGCGGGTTCGATTCCCGCTACCCGCTATATATTATCACTTCATATGATATACAGATGCATTATCCTTTTTGATATGCATCCTTCTTTTTATTGTATTACCTAAATTCCTCTAATCCTTTTTTCTTTCTTCTTTTTTTTTCAGAAAAAAGAAGAAAGAAAATAGGAATATAGGAATAAAAGGCGTCCATTGTCTAATGGATAGGACAGAGGTCTTCTAAACCTTTGGTAT